TTAAAAATAAGCTAAAGTAAGCTTTTGGGTTCATACCCCAAATATAAAGGAAATCCCTTTTTTTTAAAAATAAAGTGCCTGATAAAAGGATTATTCTGATAGGATAAATTATGTAAAAATTTACCTTTATTACATTTTATAGAATTAAACTATATCTTATAATTTCAAAAATTATCGTGCATCTTACACTAAAATATAATTTTTAAAAATATGAGTAAATCTCATTAAGTTATTTCTATTTTAAATTTTATTTATAATCAATTCTAATAAAATATTTTTTTTATTTATTGTATTTTTTAGAACTTTAATTTCTATTTCATCAAATTCATGATTAGGATGTTGAATTGGTTTAGAAATTAATTTATTAAGATTTATCCCCCTAATATCAAACCCTAATAATCTTTTAAATTCAGAAGCATCATTAAAATATTTTTTAACTCAATCTATTGCTTCTATTAATTTTCTATTCTCTATTTTATTAAATTTATTACTTTTAAAAAATTTTTTTATTAACAATATTCTTTCTATTCTTATTAATTCATCTTTATTAATAAAAATAGGATCTACTCCATTTTATTTTTGATTTCCAAACATTATAGAAGGATTATCTTGATTTAATTGTTTTATTTTAATAACCTGACAAAAAATTTCCCCCATAATTTTATTGTCTTATTATATAAATTTAAAATTTTTATTTCTAGTAATAATTTTTAATGTTTTAATTGGAACCATTAGTAGATTTAATCAAGTATCTTTACGAAAATTATTAGCTTTTTCATCTATTAATAATTTAGGGTGAATATTAGCAGCATTATCAATTAGAGAAAATTTATGAATGTTATATTTTTCATTATATTCATTATTTACTTTTATTATATGTTTTTTATTTTATATTATTAATATTTTTTATATTAATCAATTATTTAATTTAAATTTAAATTTTTCAATTAAATTCTCAATTTTAATTAATTTTTTATCTTTAGGAGGATTACCCCCATTTTTAGGATTTTTTCCTAAATGAATAATTATTAATTATTTATTAATTAATAATTTATTTATTATTTCTTTTATTTTTGTAATTTCAAGATTAATTATATTATTTATTTATATTCGAATTATTTATTCATCTTTTATATTTTATTCTATCAAATTAAAATGATACAAAATTTTTATTAAAAATAATTTTATAATTTTTATTAATATTTCTAGATTTATTTCCTTATTAGGTATAATTATTAGAACCTTATTTTTTTTTTAAAGGTTTTAAGTTAAATTAAACTAATAATCTTCAAAATTATTTATAAAGAATATTTCTTTAAGCCTTAGTAATTTTTATTATACACCTTAAAATTTGCAATTTCAAATCATAATTGAATATAAGACTAATAAAAGAGAAATTTCTCGTTAATAAATTTACAATTTATCGCTTATTAAACTCAGCCATTTTATTAGCGAAAATGATTATTTTCAACAAATCATAAAGATATTGGTACTTTATATTTTATTTTTGGAATTTGAGCAGGAATAGTAGGAACATCATTAAGTTTATTAATTCGAACTGAATTAGGAAATCCAGGATCATTAATTGGAGATGATCAAATTTATAATACTATTGTAACAGCTCATGCTTTTATTATAATTTTCTTTATAGTTATACCTATTATAATAGGAGGATTTGGAAATTGATTGGTTCCTCTTATATTAGGAGCCCCAGATATAGCTTTCCCCCGAATAAATAATATAAGATTTTGATTATTACCCCCATCATTAGTTTTATTAATTTCTAGAAGAATTGTAGAAAATGGAGCAGGAACAGGATGAACAGTATACCCTCCCCTATCATCAAATATTGCACATGGAGGATCTTCTGTCGATTTAGCAATTTTTTCCCTGCATTTAGCAGGAATTTCTTCAATTTTAGGAGCTATTAATTTTATTACAACAATTATTAATATACGAGTTAATAATATATCATTTGATCAAATACCTTTATTTGTATGATCTGTAGGAATTACAGCTTTATTATTAGTTCTTTCATTACCTGTATTAGCTGGTGCTATTACTATATTATTAACTGATCGAAATATTAATACTTCATTTTTTGATCCAGCTGGAGGAGGAGATCCAATTTTATACCAACATTTATTTTGATTCTTTGGTCATCCAGAAGTTTATATTTTAATTTTACCAGGATTTGGTATAATTTCCCATATTATTTCTCAAGAAAGAGGAAAAAAAGAAACTTTTGGGTGTTTAGGTATAATTTATGCTATAATAGCAATTGGATTATTAGGTTTTATTGTATGAGCTCATCATATATTTACAGTAGGTATAGATATCGATACTCGAGCATATTTTACATCTGCAACTATAATTATTGCAGTACCAACTGGAATTAAAATTTTTAGTTGATTAGCCACTTTACATGGAACACAAATTAATTATAGACCTTCTATATTATGAGGACTAGGATTCATTTTTTTATTTACAGTTGGTGGATTAACAGGAGTTGTTCTAGCTAATTCTTCTATTGATATTACTCTTCATGATACATATTATGTTGTAGCTCATTTTCATTATGTATTATCTATAGGAGCTGTATTTGCTATTATAGGAGGATTTATTCACTGATATCCTTTATTTACTGGATTAATAATAAATAATTATTTATTAAAAATTCAATTTATTTCCATATTTATTGGAGTAAATTTAACATTTTTTCCACAACATTTTTTAGGATTAGCTGGAATACCTCGTCGTTACTCAGATTACCCAGATAGATTTGTATCTTGAAATATTATTTCATCTTTTGGTTCTTATATTTCTCTTTTTTCAATAATAATAATAATTATTATTGTTTGAGAATCTATAATTAATCAACGTATTATTTTATTTTCCTTAAATATACCTTCTTCAATTGAATGATATCAAAATTTACCTCCTGCAGAACATTCTTATAATGAATTACCAATTTTAAGTAACTTCTAATATGGCAGATTATATGTAATGGATTTAAACCCCATTTATAAAGGTTTTATCCTTTTTTTAGAAATGGCAACATGATCTAATTTAAATTATCAAAATAGAGCCTCTCCATTAATAGAACAAATTATTTTTTTTCACGATCATACTTTAATTATTTTAATTATAATTACAATTTTAGTTGGTTATTTAATATTAAATTTATTTTTTAATTCATATATTAATCGATTTTTACTTGAAGGACAAATAATTGAATTAATTTGAACTATCTTACCAGCTATTACTTTAATTTTCATTGCTCTTCCTTCTCTTCGTTTACTTTATTTATTAGATGAACTTAATAATCCTCTAATTACATTAAAATCAATTGGACATCAATGATATTGAAGTTATGAATATTCTGATTTTAATAATGTAGAATTTGATTCTTATATAATTAATTCTAGTGAAAATTTAAATAATTTTCGTCTTTTAGATGTTGATAATCGAATTGTATTACCAATAAATAATCAAATTCGTATTTTAGTCACAGCTACTGATGTAATTCATTCATGAACAATTCCTTCATTAGGTGTAAAAGTAGATGCTAATCCTGGTCGACTTAATCAAACAAGATTTTTTATTAATCGACCAGGAATTTTTTTTGGTCAATGTTCAGAAATTTGTGGAGCTAATCATAGATTTATACCAATTGTAATTGAAAGAATTTCAATTAAAAACTTTATTAATTGAATTAATAATTATTCATTAGATGACTGAAAGCAAGTACTGGTCTCTTAAACCATTTAATGGTAATTTAGCACCTACCTCTAATGAAAGAATTAGTTAAATAATAACATAAATATGTCAAATTTAAATTATTACTAAGTAATATTCTTTTATCCCACAAATAATACCTATTAATTGAATCTTTTTTTTTATTTTTTTTATTTGTATTTTTTTAATTTTTATCATTATAAACTTTTATATTTTTAATTATAAATTAATTAAAATAAATAATAAAAAAATAATTAAAATTTCTCCTAATCAAAATTGAAAATGATAAATAATTTATTTTCAATTTTCGATCCATCTACTAATATTCTTAATTTATCTTTAAATTGAATTAGAACTTTTATTGGATTAATATTTATTCCATATTCATTTTGATTTATTCCTAATCGACATTTTATAGTATGAAATTTTATTTCAAATAAACTCCATAATGAATTTAAAACTCTTTTAGGAAATAATAGATTTAAAGGATCAACATTTATTTTTATTTCACTTTTTTTTTTTATTTTATTTAATAATTTTTTAGGATTATTTCCTTATATTTTTACTAGAACTAGTCACTTAAACATCTCATTATCACTTTCATTAACTTTATGATTAAGATTCATAATTTATGGATGAATCAATAATACCCAACATATATTTATTCATATAATTCCTCAAGGTACACCTACTATTTTAATACCATTTATAGTATTAATTGAAACAATTAGTAATATTATTCGACCAGGAACTTTAGCAGTTCGTTTAACAGCTAATATAATTGCTGGACATTTATTACTTACATTATTAAGAAATACTGGTACTAATATATCTAATTATTTTTTAATTATTTTAATTTTTATTCAAATTTTATTATTAATTTTAGAATCTGCTGTGGCAGTTATTCAAGCATATGTAATTACTATTCTTAGTACACTTTATTCTAGAGAAGTTAATTAATGTCAATAAAACAAAATCACCCTTACCATTTAGTAGATTATAGTCCTTGACCTTTAACTGGAGCTATCGGAACTATAACTCTAGTCACAGGATTAATTAAATGATTTCATAATTTTAATATAAATCTTTTTATTTTAGGATATTTAATTGTATTATTAACTATATATCAATGATGACGAGATGTTTGCCGAGAAGGAACATATCAAGGTAAACATACTATTTTAGTATCTAATGGATTACGATGAGGAATAATTTTATTTATTATTTCAGAAATTTTTTTTTTCATTTCTTTTTTTTGAGCATTTTTTCATAGAAGATTATCTCCAAATATTGAAATTGGAGCTATATGACCTCCAATAAGAATTATTCCATTTAATCCATTTCAAATTCCTTTACTTAATACAATTATTTTAATTACTTCAGGAATTACAGTAACTTGAGCTCATCATGCTCTTATAGAAAATAACTTCACTCAAACATCACAAAGATTATTTATTACTATTATTTTAGGAATTTATTTCACTATATTACAAGCTTATGAATATATTGAAGCTCCTTTCACTATTGCTGATAGAATTTATGGGTCAACTTTTTTTATAGCAACAGGATTTCATGGTCTTCATGTTATTATTGGAACAATTTTTTTAACCACATGTTTTTTTCGTCATTTAAATAATCATTTCTCTAAAAATCATCACTTTGGATTTGAAGCAGCAGCATGATATTGACACTTTGTAGATGTAGTTTGATTATTTCTTTATATCTCTATTTACTGATGAGGAAATTAATTATTTATATAATATATTTAGTATATTTGACTTCCAATCAAAAAGATTAATAATTTATTAATATAAATAATTATAATTTTAATATTTTTATCATTAATAATAATAATAATTTCTAATTTACTTATAATAATTTCATTTATTATTTCTAAAAAATCATTATTAGATCGAGAAAAATGCTCACCATTTGAATGTGGATTTGACCCTAAATGTTTAGCTCGAATCCCATTTTCATTACATTTTTTTTTAATTACTATAATTTTTTTAATTTTTGATGTTGAAATTGCACTTATTTTCCCACTAATCCCAACATTTAAAATAGTTAATTTTTTAATTTGATATAAAACTAGATTTTTTTTTATTATTATATTATTAATTGGATTATATCATGAATGAAATCAAAATATATTAAATTGAATTAATTAAAATAATTTTAGGATTTTAGTTTATATTAAAACATTTGATTTGCATTCAAAAAATATTGAAACTCAATTTATCTTAAATAAGAAGCAATTTGCATTTAGTTTCGACCTAAAAGAAAGAGTATATAAATACTCCTTATTTATTAATTGAAACCAAATAAGAGGTATATCACTGTTAATGATAAAATTGAATATGTAATTCCAATTAGAAATATATTTTAATTAAGCTGCTAACTTAATTTATAGTGATTAAAATCATTAATATTTCTTAATATATATATATATATATATATATATATATATATATATATATAGTTTAAATAAAACATTACATTTTCATTGTAAAAATAAAATAAATAATTTTTATATATAATTTATTTAAAGATTTATTAATCACCTTAATATCTTCAATATTATACTCTTAATTAAGCTATTTAAATTATAATATTAATATAAAAATAAAAATTATTATTCATAAAACAAATCTAAATAAAAAAATTTTAAAATTATTTAACTGATAAATATAAAAAATTATAGAATAATTTTTTATAATATTATAAATACCTTGTCTTTTATAAATTTCTCCTCAACCTATATCAATATTTTTTAATAATTTCTGACCTAAATTTAAAAAACTATAATTTAATATATAAGTTGATAAACCAGGTAAAAATCATATAACAGTTAAAAATATTCTTAAATTATAAGTTATTATAAACTTATTAACAGAATAAATTCTCATATTTCTAATAATAAATCCTAATAATATACCTAATAAACTTACATAAATTACCATTATTTTTATATTTAAAGAAAGATAAATCATATAAGGATAAGAAAAAATTAATCATCTTAAAAATCTTCCTGAAATTAATCTTATAAATAATAATAAAAATATTCCTTTTAATATAGTAAAATCTTCATCATATAAATTATAAACAGATAATAAATTAAAATCATTAATTATTAAATATATAAGTAATCGTAAAGTATAAAATATAGTTAAACCTGTAGAAACATAATATAAATAATAAATAAATAAATTTAAATTTCTTATTCTTACTACTTCTAAAATTATATCCTTAGAATAAAACCCCGCTAAAAAAGGAATTCCACATAAAGCTAAATTAGAAATATTTATACATAAAGAAGTTAATGGAATATATAATCTTACCCCACCTATTATACGAATATCTTGATTATCGTTTATTATATGAATAATAACACCAGCACATATAAATAATAAAGCCTTAAATATAGCATGTGTCAACAAATGAAAAAATGCTAAATCTCCATAACCTATTCTTAAAATTCTTATTATTAAACCTAATTGTCTTAATGTAGAAAGAGCAATAATTTTTTTTAAATCAAATTCATAATTAGCACAAATTCCAGCTATAAATATTGTTAAACCAGATATTAATAATAATAATTTAAAAAAAAATATATCAACTAATAAATTATTAAAACGAATTAATAAATAAACACCAGCAGTAACTAAAGTAGAAGAATGAACTAAAGCAGAAACAGGAGTAGGAGCAGCTATAGCAGCTGGTAATCAAGATCTAAAAGGAATTTGAGCTCTTTTTGTTATAGCAGCTAAAATTACTAAAACCCCAATAATTTTTATTGAATAATCATTTAATATAAAATTTAAATAAAAAATATAATTTCATCTACCATAATTTATTATTCAAGAAATTAATATTAAAATTATAACATCACCAATTCGATTTGATAAAGCAGTTAATATCCCAGCATTATAAGACTTAATATTTTGATAATAAATAATTAAACAATAAGAAACTAAACCTAAACCATCTCAACCTAAAAAAATTCTAATTATATTAGGTCTAATAATTAATAAAATTATAGAAAAAACAAATAATAAAACCAAAATAATAAACCGATTTAAATTTAAATCAGAACTTATATATCTCTTTCTATAAAAAATAACAGAAGAAGAAATTAAAGAAACAAATATTATAAATAATAAAGATATTCAATCTAATAAAATTGATATAACAATATTCATAGAATTAAAAGAAATAATTTCTCATTCTAATATTATTACTATATTATTTATAATAAAATAAATTATTATAAAAAAATTAATTAATATAAAAAAAAATAAAAAAAAAAATCTAATAAAACATAGAGAATATTTATTAATGACTTAAAATGACATAATTCATATATTTGATACCACAAATCAATATTTTATTTTAAATTATTTAAGTAAAATCAAATTATACTGTAATCAATTTTTAAAATTAAAATATTTAAAGGTAATCAATGTAATATTAATATTAAATATTCTCGAGATACCCCTCTATAAAAACTATAAACTCCTAAATTATATTTTCCATGTTGAGTGTAAGAATATAAATATAATCTATAGCCAGCTCTAAAAAAAGAAATTCCTATCAATATAATTATTCTTAATCAAGATCATCTCACTAATCTATTAATTAATCTAATTTCTCCTATTAAATTTAATGATGGGGGAGCAGCTATATTAGAAGATATAAATAAAAATCATCATATTCTTATTGAAGGTATAAAATTTATTATTCCTTTATTTAAAAATAATCTTCGTCTTCCTAATCGTTCATAACTAATATTAGATAAACAAAATATTCCTGAAGAACATAAACCATGACCAATTATTAAAATATAAGCTCCTATAAATCCCCAATAATTTATTGTTATAATACCTCCAATTACTATTCTTATATGAGCAACAGAAGAATAAGCAATTAAAGATTTTATATCAACTTGACAAAAACATTTTAATCTAATATATAAACCCCCAATTAATCTAATCACTACTCATAAAAATCTTATTTTTAAGTTAACTTTTTGTAAAATAATTAAAATTCGTAATAATCCATAACCTCCCAATTTTAATATAATAGCAGCTAAAATCATAGAACCAGAAACAGGAGCCTCAACATGAGCCTTAGGTAATCATAAATGAGTAAAATATATAGGTATTTTAACTAAAAAAGCTATTACTATTCTTAAATATAATAATAATATATCGTAATTAAAAAATTTTATAAAATATATAATTATTCTTCTTATTTTATTGTAAATAAAAAAAATTCCTAATAATAAAGGTAAAGAAACAAAAAGAGTATAAAATAATAAATATATTCCTGCTTGAATTCGTTCTGGTTGATATCCTCATCCAATAATTAATATTAATGTAGGAATTAATCTTCCCTCAAAAAATAAATAAAATATAAATAAATTTAAAACTCTAAAAGTTAAATATAATAATAATAATAAAATAATAATATTTAATAAAAAAAAATTATCATAAAAACTTCTTTTATATAAACTTTCTCTTGCTATAATTATTAATCTTCTAATTCAAATTCTTAATAAAATTAAACCATAAGAAATTAAATCACAACCTATTATATAGCTTAAATTAGAAAAATTTATAATATTTAAAGTTAAATTTATAAATATTATTATTATTATTATTATTATTAATTGAACCATTCAAAATATATTTTTTTTAAAACATAAAGGAATTATAAACAAAATTATTAATAAAAACTTTATCATTTAAATTAAATTATATCTCTGAAAATAATCATTACCATGAGTTCGAATTATAGAAACTAAAATAGAAAGACCTAAAGCACCTTCACAAACTGAAAAAACTAAAAAAACTATTAATATATATAAATTATAATCTAATATTATTAAATATATTATTAAAAAAAAAAAAATACTTAAAACTATAAATTCTAGTCTTAATAAAACAATTAATAGATGTTTATATTTAGAAACAAAAATTATATTACCAAATAAAAATATTAAAAAAATAACTAATCATATATTTATTATCATTTGTTTTTATAGTTTAATAAAAAACATTGGTCTTGTAAATCAAAAATAAGAAAATTCTTTAAAAACTTCAAAGAAAAAGAATATCTTTATCAATAATCTCCAAAATTATTATTTTTTTTAAACTATTCTTTGAAATTATTAAAATATTTTTATCATTATCATTAATTTCAACATCAATTTTTATATTTTTTTTAAATCATCCATTTTCTATAGGTTTAATAATCTTAATTCAAACTCTTTTTATATGTATATTATCAAGAATATTAATTAATACTTATTGATTTTCTTATATTTTATTTTTAATTTTCTTAGGTGGATTATTAGTATTATTTATTTATGTTTCAAGTATTGCTTCTAATGAATTATTTAAAATTTCTCCATTTAATAAAAGATTTTTTTTATTATTATTATTATTATTATTTATTAGATTTTTTTTTAAAAATAATTTATTTTGAATAAATTTTTCATTTAATGACGAAATAAATAATTTTTTTAATTTATTTTTATTCTTTAATAATGAATTTAATTTTAATTTAACTAAATTATATAATGAACAAACATATATATTAACTTTAATAATAATTATTTATTTATTTATTGCTCTTGTTGCAGTAGTAAAAATTACTAATATTTTTTTTGGCCCATTACGATCTTGTATTTAATAAATTATAATTAATGAATAATTAATAAATAATAAAATAAACAAATGATAAATATATTTAAACCTATTCGAAAAACCCACCCAATTATTAAAATTATAAATAATTCTCTTATTGATCTTCCTTCTCCAATTAATATTTCATCATGATGAAATTTTGGATCTTTATTAGCTTTATGTTTAATAATTCAAATTATTACAGGATTATTTTTAACTATATATTATACAGCTAATATTGAAATAGCTTTTTACAGAGTAAACTATATTTGTCGAAATGTCAATTATGGTTGATTAATTCGAACATTACATGCAAATGGAGCATCATTTTTTTTTATTTGTATTTATTTACATATTGGACGAGGAATTTATTACGAATCTTTTAATTTAATATACACTTGAATAGTAGGAGTTATTATTTTATTTTTATTAATAGCTACAGCATTTATAGGATATGTATTACCTTGAGGACAAATATCTTTCTGAGGAGCAACAGTTATTACTAACTTATTATCTGCTATTCCTTATTTAGGAACAATATTAGTAAATTGAATTTGAGGAGGATTTGCCGTAGATAATGCAACTTTAACTCGTTTTTACACTTTTCATTTTTTATTTCCATTTATTATTATAATATTAACAATAATTCACTTATTATTTCTTCATCAAACAGGATCTAATAATCCTCTTGGAATTAATAGTAATCTAGATAAAATTCCATTTCATCCATTTTTTACTTTTAAAGATTTAATTGGATTTATTATTTTAATCTTATTATTAACTTTACTTTCATTAATTAATCCTTATTTATTAGGAGATCCAGATAATTTTATTCCAGCAAATCCCCTTGTTACTCCAATTCATATTCAACCTGAATGATATTTTTTATTTGCTTATGCAATTTTACGATCTATTCCTAATAAATTAGGAGGTGTTATTGCATTAGTTATATCTATTTTAATTTTAATTATTCTCCCATTTACTTTTAATAAAAAAATTCAAGGAATTCAATTTTATCCATTAAATCAAATTTTATTCTGATCTTTAACAACAATTATTATTTTATTAACTTGAATTGGAGCCCGATCAGTAGAAGCCCCATATATTATTACAGGACAAATTTTAACAGTATTATATTTTTCTTATTTTATTATTAATCCTATATTAAACAAAATATGAGATAATTTAATCTTTAATAATTAATTAATTAATGAGCTTGTATTTAAGCATTTGTTTTGAAAACATAAGAAAGAATATTTATTCTATTAATTTATACTAAAATTATTTAATAACCTAAAAATATTTTTAATCCTATAAAAAATAATAAAAAATTTAAAGAAATAGGTAAATATCTCTTTCAACATAAATATATTAATTTATCATAACGATAACGAGGTAAAGTCCCCCGTACCCAAATAAAAAAAAAAGATAAAAAAACTAACTTTAAATAAAATATTAATGTTAAATCATAACCTCCTAAATATATAATAACAAATAATAAACTTATAAATAAAATTCTTGAATATTCAGATAAAAAAATTAAGGCAAACCCCCCTCTTCTATATTCAATATTAAATCCAGAAACTAATTCTCTTTCCCCTTCAGCAAAATCAAAAGGAGTACGATTAGTTTCAGCTATTAAAGAAGATAAAAAACATAATCTTAAAGGTATTATTAAAAAAATAAATCAAATAATAACTTGATAATTAAAAAATTTTATTAAATTAAAATCTATAATTATAATAATACTAGATATTATAATTAAAGACATTCTCACTTCATAAGAAATAGTTTGAGCTACTGCTCGTAAACCTCCTAATAAAGAATAATTAGAATTAGAAGATCAACCAGCAATTATTAAAGTATAAACTCCAATTCTTGTACAACATAAAAAAAATAAAATTCCTAAATTAAATATAATTATATTAAATAAATAAGGAATTAATATTCAAATTATTAAAGATAAAATAAATCTTACAATAGGAGAAAAATAATACACTAAATAATTTGAATAATTTAAATAAATTTGTTCTTTAGAAAATAATTTAATAGCATCACAAAAAGGTTGTAATATACCTATATAACCTATTTTATTAGGACCTTTACGAATTTGAATATAACCTAAAACTTTCCGTTCTAATAAAGTTAAAAAAGCAACTCCAATTAATACCCCAATAATTAAAATTAACATACCAATTATAATATTTAATAAATCTAATCATATCATATACTATTTATATATTATATATAATATATATATATGACTTCTAAAATCATTACAATTTTCTGCCAAAATAGTTTTTAAAACTATTTTATTAATATTCATTTAAAATAAAATTATTTTAAATATTTGATCCTTTCGTACTAAAATATTTTATTTTATTAAAGATAGAAACCAACCTGGCTTACACCGGTTTGAACTCAGATCATGTAAGATTTTAATGATCGAACAGATCAAAATTTTAAACTTTTGCATTTAAATTTTATCTTAATCCAACATCGAGGTCGCAATCTCTTTTTTTTATTTGTACTAAAAAAAAATATTACGCTGTTATCCCTAAGGTAATTTTTTCTTGTAATCACTAAAAATGGATCAATTAATCACTTATTAATGTAAATTAAATAAAAAAAGTTTATTAAATTTTTCTATCACCCCAATAAAATATTTTATTTAATTAATTATATTTAATTTTATATTTAATAATAAATAAATAAAATATAAAACTCTATAGGGTCTTCTCGTCTTTTAATATTATTTTAGCTTTTTAACTAAAAAATTAATTTCTAATTATAAATTAGAGACAGTTTATATTTCATCAAATCTTTCATACAAGTCTTCAATTAAAAGACTAATGATTATGCTACCTTTGTACAGTCAATATACTGCAGCCCTTTAATATACTATCAGTGGGCAGATTAGACTTTAAATTATTATCAAAAAGACATGTTTTTGATAAACAAGTGAATATAAATTTTTGCCGAATTCCTTTAATTTAACTCAATATTAATTTTAATTTAATTTATTAATTATACTAATTTTATCATTATTTCTAATTTTTTCTTATTAAAAATTATTTTTTTTATAAAAATTTAAATTTTTATTTAAATTTTATTATTAATTAAAATTTTTTATAATAAACTATAATTTTTAAACAATATAAATATTAAAAATTTTAATTTAAATTAATTTTTATTATAAATTTTTAATTTAAAGCTTATCCCCCAAAATATTAAATTTTAAATTTTTATAATTAATTAAATAATTATAAAATTATTTAAATATAAAATTAAATTTTTTTCTAAAAAAACTAGATATATTTAAAAACGATTAACATTTCATTTCTAATTAATTATTAAAAATAATTATTCAACATTAACTTTTTTAATTAATTAACTCTTTTAAATTCGAGATTTATTTAAATAAATTTTTATTATTTAATAAACTCTGATACACAAGATACAATAATTTAAATTTACTTTTAAATTAATTATTTTTCATTTATTTATAAATTCCTTTACAGTAATATTTAACTATAAAAATATTAATTTTTTCTATTAAAAATACTTAAACCCCCATTATTTCTTTTTAATATTAAAATTTTTTTTATTATAATTATATTATTAATTTTCCCCCTCAAATTAATTAATTTTTAATTTCTTTTCAATGTAAATGAAATACTTATTACAAGCTCTAATTTGTTCTTTCTAGAAACACTTTCCAGTACCTCTACTTTGTTACGACTTATTTCAACTTTTAAATGAAAGTGACGGGCAATATGTACATATTTTAATTTATAATCATTTTAATAAATTAATTAAAATTACATTTAAATCCACCTTCAAATTTATATTACAATAAAATTATTCATTTAAATATATTTATTGTAATCCATCATATTCTTAATTATATTCTGCATCTTGATCTGATTTAACTTTTAATCTTAAATTTTAAATATTATTTTTACTAAAAAATATTTATTTAACAATGATATACAAAATTATAAATTAAGTAAATTTATTCGTGGATTATCAATTATTAGACAGATTCCTCTAAATGAACTAAAATACCGCCATATTATTTAAGTTTCAATAAATTATTATTTACTATTTTAGTATTATAAATTAAATTTTTAATAATAGGGTATCTAATCCTAGTTTATATTAAAATTTATTAAATCATAATCTTAATATAAAATTTAATTAAATTAAAATTTCACTTAATAATTTAATATTTATTTTAATAATAAATTTATTTATTATAAACTGAAATAATTTAATTTAATCTTTGTTTAACCGCAACTGCTGGCACAAAATTAGTTATTAATTTTTATATTACTAAATCTTAATTTCTTAAATTTTTAATATTAATTACTATTAATAAATTAAATTAATTATTATTTAAATAATTAAAATTATATACTAAAATTTATATGTAAAATAAATTTATAATAAATTATTAAAAACATAATTATTTTATTATATATGTAAAATTCTTACATAGATTTTTTTTTTTTTTTTTTTTATATTATACTATTTAATAATAAATTAATAAATTTTTATTATTTCTTCTATTTTTTTTCTTATAATATTCATATTAAAAATTAATATCAATATAATCCTAATACAGATCATTTAAATAACAAATTATTATTAAATTTATAATTAATTAAATATTATTTAATTAATTATATAAATAAATAATAAAATAAATATTTAAATATATATATATATATATAATTATTTAAATATTTATTTATTTATTTATTTAAATAAAAAATTATATATTTAAATTATATATATATATATTTAAACACTTTATATATATATATATATATATATATATATATATATATATATATGACTTTTAACCATTCTTAATAAATTTTATAATAAATATAATTTA